TACAATAAAAAAGGATTCAAATAGAAAGAAACGGTTTTGTAATTTTCTCCCATATTGCTATTCATTTTTTAATGAAGTTAGAAAACAACTATTATTTTTTTTAATATATATTATATTTATAATATATATTATTATATATATATTTATATTAAGATATATGGTGGTTATTACTTTATTCAACTCAAGAGTTGCTTAATGAATCCGTTGATTCAAAATTTGGAGATGGGTAGATGTCACAAATGATGAGTTGATTTCTTAACTATGTTACTCTATTTTTGTTAGACTTGCCATCTAGAATAATGGATGAATCAAAAACTTTCAATTGAAAGTTTTGTTTATCCTCCTATATTTGCTTTTCAAAATTGAAATTTAGGGAAGTGCTTTCGAAACATATGTATAAAAAGAACATATTTCATTTAGTCTCTTCATGCTTACTATAACTAGTTATTTCGGTTTTCTACTAGTAGCTTTGACTATAACCTCAGCTTTATTTATCGGTTTGAACAAGATACGACTTATTTGAAATTAATTGAATGAACAATTCAGGACAAAATCTTTCTGTCATAGTTCACATATTCTATAGTTCCTTATCGCGTCTATTTTCAAACCTTGGTCGTTGAGATTCGGGGGTAATTCCCATTAACATTTAAGGATAAATATTACCTTTCTTTTTCACCTTTAAAATAAATTGAAATGATTGAAGTTTTTCTATTTGGAATCGTCTTAGGTCTAATTCCTATTACTTTGGCTGGATTATTCGTAACTGCATATTTACAATACAGACGTGGTGATCAATTGGACCTTTGATTAATTACCATCTACGTTTTTTGATTGACCTCCTATTTGCTTTAATCTACAGGAGGTCAAATTCAATTTGCTGTTCTATTATTTTTATTTTCGACCTAACACAAATACGAAGAGTCTAATCACGCTCTGTAGGATTTGAACCTACGACATTGGGTTTTGGAGACCCACGTTCTACCGAACTGAACTAAGAGCGCTTTATTATCACAATAAATAGCCAATCTGTCTTGGCTATATATACTAGCAGGAAAAATAAATTAATTGCTTATCTATATTCAATTTTAATCAATTGAACCTTTCCCTTCTTACTGCTCATAAGATAAGTAATAGGTAGGGATGACAGGATTTGAACCCGCGACATTTTGTACCCAAAACAAACGCGCTACCGAACTGCGCTACATCCCTTTCAATTGGTCTACAGTGTTATTGTAAAGAATCCCTGTGTTCTTTTCCACATCTTTATTTCTTTTATTGATATACCAACTTGTCAGTTCTTTCTTTTTTTTACTCTCATATTATATAACATATAAAAAAAATAGACTTATATTATATACTATATATTATATACTTATATACATAGTGAAAAAATATGAAACCATAAAAAAATGAATATTTGTCGGGAATTCTCAGACGGAACGGGACATATTTTTTGGTTTTAAGAAAAGGAAAAATTTTACCGAATTGTTGTACATTTCAATCTGCATTAGGTATTCGACGTAGAAATACAAGTGTCAGTCATTAACTACATATACACATCTGGTGATATATGTATTACTATTATGTATTACAAATTAGAATAAAATCACAAAAAAAAAAGGAGGAGTTTAAATGCGAAATCTAAAAACATATCTTTCCGTGGCACCAGTAGTAAGTACTCTATGGTTTGGTTCTTTAGCAGGTTTATTGATAGAGATTAATCGTTTATTTCCGGATGCATTAATATTCCCCTTTTTTTCATTATAGTAAAGTAAGTGAGACGCGAAGGGGTTGAAGAAAATTAGAGCTACAATGAAATATCTGTGACTAATCCCCCCTTACTCTTCTTTGTTTTATAATTAAAACAAATTCTAAAAGAATAGAAGCGGATTTACCCTAGTCAAACTACGAACTTGGGGTTCCGGGACCAAAATTCAATTAATTAATAATAGTGTGAGAAAGAAAATGGAATTGTTGGGACAACAATATCATACAAGATAATTCAATGAAAAATTCAATATTGTATAGCAATTTACAATTATAAGTATAGAGTTAGAAATCATGATATTACTTATTATTACTATCATAATTGGATTTCAATTTAGCAACTTCTATTTTTTCTTTCTTCTTCGCTTCGGGTCAGAAAATTGAAAAATAGAACAGTTCAGTCAATCAAAAATCCAAAGGAGGTTCATGGCCAGGGGTAAAGATGCCCGAGTAAGGATTATTTTGGAATGTACGAGTTGTGTTCGAAACCGCGTTAATAAGGAATCAATGGGCATTTCTCGATATATTACTCAAAAAAATCGACATAATACGCCAAGTCGATTGGAATTGAGAAAGTTCTGTACCTCTTGTTACAAACATACGATTCACGGAGAGATAAAGAAATAGATCTAACCGGCCTCTCGCGCGTCCGTGGTGTGTTCGAAGGAAGACGAAAATTATATATTAATCTTTTTTATTTATTATTTAATAGAATTTTATTTCTAAATATACAACAAAAATTATATATAACGGATCCTATATTTATTTATTTATATATTTACAAAAACAATTTTTTTTTAATTCGAAATCATTTCTGATACGATCAAAATCGAATTAGGATTTTCAGGACAAGGAATAAAAAAACCATGGCTAAATCCAAGCAGCTTTTTCTTAAATCTAAGCGATCTTTTCGTAGGCGTTTGCCCCCGATACAATCGGGGGATCGAATTGATTATAGAAATATGAGTTTAATTAGTCGATTTATTAGTGAACAAGGAAAGATATTATCTAGGCGAGTGAATAGATTGACCTTAAAACAACAACGATTAATTACTATTGCTATAAAACAAGCTCGTATTTTATCTTTGTTACCCTTTCTTAATAATGAGAAACAATTTGAAAGAAATGAGTCGACTCCTAGAACTACAGGTCTTATAATTAAAAATAAATAAGTTTGCTCTTCAATTGAATCAAAATAAAACTGAAATCTGACTTCAAATGCGAATTGACATTTTGTTCAAAAAATTTTCAATTTATTGCTGTGTCGTCAGAATAAAAAAAAAAAGAATTTGGGAATAATTTTTTTTTTATTAAACGTCTTTGTTTATTGTAATGAGTTTATCTTTATAATACTCATATAATATCTTATTTTTCCATACTAATTTCTACTCAACCCCCCAAATTTACTTACCAGGAAAACATTACACTGGATTCCTTGCAACCGCTTTATCTTATTTTAAGATCTTGTTGGAAATCATATAAAGACAATTCGTATTTAATATAGAAATTTGTGCAAGTATTTTACGATTAAGAAGCAACTGCCCCTTGTACAGATTATGTATTAATCTACTATAACTATAGTATAGGTTATTGGCTCGAATTGCTGCATTTATCCGAGTGATCCACAAACGACGAAAATCTCTCTTTTGCCTGCCTCTATCTTGATGAGCCGAAACCAAGGCTCTTATTTTCTGTTGAGTAATAGTCCGAGAAAGTCTTGAGCGGGCCCCTTTAAAACTTGATGCAAATAAACGAATTTTGGTTCTACGTCTTCGAGCTATATATCCTCGTTTAATTCTAGTCATTGAATAAATGAAACTTTGATGAATAACTAATTGATTTCTTTTCTTTCAGTTATTTCTTTTCCCTTTCGTAGTCTATTAATAACAAAACGGATTCTTCCGGTGTATAAAAAAAAACTTCCAATGGCTTTTGCTACTATAACCTTCCTGACCACGATTTTTTTCGAGGCGAAAAGCCTCGAAATAGGAAATTGTGTTGATACTATATATCAAAAACATAATAAAGAAAAAAGTAGTAAATAGAAATAGGTATAGTGGTTTCCTTCGTTTTTATGGTTGCTTCTTAACGGTGAGGTCCTCTCTATACACCGGAGCCCCCTCCCTCATTTGATTTAATCAATGTTATTGTTAACTTGTACTGTTTGCACTTTTTGGCTCTACCCATCATTATGCAGTAATAAGTCTTTCACAAGGAGACCCCCTATACAGTAACGGTATTTTTTTTTTGAAGATTAGCTAAGTAACTGGCCTTGTTAGTCCGTTCTTGCAGGAGTCAAGAGTTAAGGGTATAATCTTTCTGCTTTTAAAATCGCATTTCCCTGCTTAATGAATACCATTTGGTATCAATGGTGAATTCTTTCTCATCTTAAATTAGAAGTGTAAGTGATTGGATTTGTCCCAATGTCAACCATAAAATAATTAGATACTACAATACTAAGGATATGATAGATTTTTTTCGATATATTTTTTTTGTCTAGTTGATGGTCTTCTTCCATTATATCCTATATCACTGTTACTGATCATTTATATTGGATCAACTCTTTTTGCCTAGTACATGATCGGAACGAGTCGCACATACACCCTAGTACATGTTCCTCGTCGCTGAGGACATCCCCCAAGAGCGGGGGATTTCGTGACATTTTTGATTGGCTGTCGTGTGTTTCTAATAAGTTGTTTAATAGTTGGCATGTTGAGTGATATAACCGAATGGGATGGTTTAGATCAATCCTAACCGCATAATTATGAATCCTTTTTTATTAATGTATTCTGAGAATATTGTCTTAACCTTGGTAAGAAGATAAAATAATACATTATATACTTGCGTAAAATCTCTCTTATTTTTATTCAACCGCTACAAGATCAACAAGTCCGTGAGCTTGGGCTTCTGTTGCTGACATAAAAACATCTCTTTCCATGTCTTCGGAAACAACCCATAAGGATTGGCCCGTTCTTTGGGCATAAACCTTTGTGAGGGTTTCGCGCAGCGTCAGTAGTTCTTCCGCTTCCAAGATAAACTCTCCCGTCGCTGCCTGATAAAAAGAACTAGAAGGTTGATGGATCATTACCCTGATGAAATAACATAATAAATTATTATTCTATCTCGAAAGAATAATATTAATATAATACTAAAATGATAGAAAAAAGAAAAAATTGAACAACCGTACAGGCATCTTTTACACATTGCATACGGCTCTACAATGGAATTTACTTTTATACCCTTTTTACCTTATATGGAATAAATATATATATATATATTTAATATAAATTTATAGGGGTTATCATATTCACATAGGTAAATGATCCAAAAACCATCCTTCTTTTTTGAGTAGTTAAAAAAATACTACGATGGTTCCGTTGCTTTCTATATTAATTTACTCTGTTATTTAGCAATCCCAAAGTTTCTTTTTTTTTTTTAGTCTTTCAGAAGAATATATATTGTTAAGAGTTTTTCGGTGTGAAAACAAAAAAGTTTGTGCCGCTGAAATGTGTCTCCTGATATATCAGATAAAATAGGAAATACCCTTTATCTCATACTACTCTTTCGATACATAAGTTAATGATAAAAAAAAAAGAATTTCCTATCGAATTCGAAGTGCCATGCTATTATTACTTAATATTTCATATATCGCGAAGGCATAGTCTTGGTTTCTTTTTTAGCTCACATCAAATAAAAAACTCATTGGCGCCCAGCGTGAGGGAATGCTAGACGTTTGGTAATTTCTCCTCCGACCAGAATAAAAGATCCCATTGAAGCGGCGCATCCTATGCATATTGTTTGTACGTCTGGTGGCACAAACTGCATCGTATCATAAATACCTACTCCAGGTATTACCCATCCGCCTGGAGAGTTTATAAACAAATACATATCCCTGGTATCATCGTCTATACTGAGAAATACCATAAGACCAATAATTTGATTCGAGATCTCGCCATTCACTTCTTGTCCTAAAAAAAGAAATCTTTCTCGATAAAGTCGGTTGAGTGGGCTAAAATTGTATTCCCTCGGAACCGTACATGCATCTTTTAATGCATACGGTTCAATACACATCGTGAAAAAAAAAGAATCAATGTGTAGATTCCAGTTTTTTTTATAAAAAAAAAAGAAAAAAAAAATTCACTAAACTTTTCGGATTAACCTCTTATTGATGTAGTTGTTCATCGGAATTCAATCCAAATTACAATGTACTTTTCTTGTTCCTGAATGGTCTTCTTGAATTCTTTTAGGTTTATGCTCTACTCCGAGTAAAGATCTGACGGGTTTTGATTTGCATATATAGGCCAAATATCCAACTACTACATCTTTTTGCTAGGACTTCTTTTTTTTTTTTTCAATTCCAATTTCTTTCATGTCTCCCGTCAAATATTAAGTATTCAATGTATTTACCATATTACTCAATTTATTAACAGTTTGAGATCACTTCTTTTTTATTTTTATATTAGAAATTCGAAATAAAATAGAATCAAATATGATATTAACTAGAAATCATAGATATATTACCAATTGATTTTTTCTAAACGGAGCCTGGATACTTCATTTTATTGTTCGACCCAAAGCAACCATAAATTAGTCTAATTGCTAATATTAATCTGTATATCCCCTAAAAATAGATTTCTTTTTTTTTCTAATTTTATTCGTTGCATTTCACGCTCCAAATTTTTGATGATTCAATCAATCTTTCTTGGGCGAAACGGAGGATATCTCAATCAGGTAAGAGAACGGGGAACTACCATATAACCAAATAAATCTGACAAGTCGCACTATATGTCAACCCACGATGCATCTTCTTCTCCAGGATTTCGAAAAGGTACTTTTGGAACACCAATTGGCATTAAACGAAAGAAAAACGAAGTACTCTATTTCACTTTGATGTGAAAGCGTAAAAATGGATTTATTGTGTTAATAATATTTGATTTTTGATCACCAGAGATCAAAAATAAGAAGTTCAGAAAAGAGTAAGACAGAATGAATAAAAGAAATTGGTTACAAATGGGTCTTTTCTTTGCAATGATGAACAAATCTAGATGCAGTTATTCCTATAAAATACTAGCAACGCCCTACCATTGCGTATTGGTACTTATCCGGTGTAGAATAAATCTGCTTCTTTTTCTTCCTACGACCAAAATTGTTCTATTTTTATTAAAAAATATTATTACTAAAAAATATAGAACAAATTTGAATCCTTTCCCCGAGATAATCCACTAAAAAAGGTCCATAGTATAGTTTTTTTCCAGTGCAATAAAGTTACATAGCGTCTATTTTTAATTGAAAAACAAAGGGGGGTATTTCTATGGGTTTGCCTTGGTATCGTGTTCATACGGTTGTATTGAATGATCCCGGCCGTTTAATTTCTGTCCATATAATGCATACAGCTCTGGTTGCTGGTTGGGCGGGTTCGATGGCTCTATACGAATTAGCGGTTTTTGATCCTTCCGACCCTGTTCTTGATCCAATGTGGAGACAGGGTATGTTCGTTATACCCTTCATGACTCGTTTAGGAATAACCAATTCCTGGGGTGGTTGGAGTATCACAGGGGGGACTATAACAAATCCGGGTATTTGGAGTTACGAAGGTGTGGCTGGTGCACATATTGTGTTTTCTGGCTTGTGCTTTTTAGCAGCTATTTGGCATTGGGTGTATTGGGATCTAGAAATATTTTGTGATGAACGCACGGGGAAACCCTCTTTGGATTTGCCCAAGATCTTTGGAATTCATTTATTTCTCTCAGGGGTAGCTTGTTTTGGTTTTGGCGCATTTCATGTAACAGGATTGTATGGGCCCGGAATATGGGTATCTGATCCTTATGGACTAACGGGAAGGGTACAAGCTGTAAATCCAGCATGGGGTGTGGAAGGTTTTGATCCTTTTGTTCCGGGAGGAATAGCCTCTCATCATATTGCAGCAGGAACTTTGGGCATATTGGCAGGTCTATTCCATCTTAGTGTCCGTCCGCCCCAACGTCTATACAAAGGATTACGTATGGGAAATATTGAAACCGTCCTTTCCAGTAGTATCGCTGCTGTCTTTTTTGCAGCTTTTGTAGTTGCTGGAACTATGTGGTATGGCTCAGCAACTACTCCGATTGAATTATTTGGTCCTACTCGTTATCAATGGGATCAAGGATACTTCCAACAAGAAATATATCGAAGAGTTAGTGCAGGGCTAGCTGAAAAGCAAAGTTTATCTGAAGCTTGGTCTAAAATTCCTGAAAAATTGGCTTTTTATGATTACATCGGCAATAATCCGGCGAAAGGGGGATTATTCAGAGCGGGTTCAATGGATAACGGGGATGGAATAGCGGTAGGTTGGTTAGGACACCCTATCTTTAGGGATAAAGAAGGGCGTGAACTTTTTGTACGGCGTATGCCTACTTTTTTTGAAACATTTCCGGTTGTTTTGGTAGACGGAGACGGAATTGTTAGAGCCGATGTTCCTTTTAGAAGGGCAGAATCGAAATATAGTGTCGAACAAGTAGGTGTAACTGTTGAGTTCTATGGGGGTGAACTCAATGGAGTCAGTTATAGTGATCCTGCTACTGTGAAAAAATATGCTAGACGTGCTCAATTGGGTGAAATTTTTGAATTAGATCGTGCTACTTTGAAATCCGATGGTGTTTTTCGTAGCAGTCCGAGGGGTTGGTTTACTTTTGGACATGCCTCATTTGCTTTGCTCTTCTTCTTCGGACACATTTGGCATGGCGCTAGAACCTTGTTCAGGGATGTTTTTGCTGGTATTGACCCAGATTTGGATACTCAAGTGGAATTTGGAGCATTCCAAAAACTTGGAGATCCAACTACAAGAAGACAAGTAATCTGATACAATACATATATATATACTTTTTTTTTATTTAGTTTTGTGATTTGATATAAGATACAGAAAAACTCTTGATTTGAATCGCTGTTTTTTCTTTAACTCTTGCCTTGCTCTTTCTTTATCCAGGAGATGGTCTCAAATAAACAGGTATGGAAGCTATAATTGTAAATCACGATCGAATCTATGGAAGCTTTGGTTTATACATTCCTCTTAGTTTCAACTCTAGGAATAATTTTTTTCGCTATCTTTTTTCGAGAACCGCCTAAAGTTCCAACTAAAAAGACGAAATGATTTTTCGGTATCTCAATTGAAAGTAATGAGCCTCCAAATTTTGGAGGCTCATTACTTCAACTAGTCTCCGTGTTCCTCGAAAGGATCTCTTAGTTGTTGGGAGGGTTGCCCAAAAGCAGTATATAAGGCGTACCCAGTAAAACTTAGAAGTAAACCAGATAGAAAGATGGCAACTAGTGTTGCTGTTTCCATTATTATATAGTTTCAAGACCACAATGGATTTATGCTAAGATCATTTATTTACAACGAAATGGTATACAAAGTCAACAGATATCAATGAATATAAAATAGGATTTATGGCTACACAAACCGTTGAGGGTACTTCTAGATCTGGTTCAAGACGAACTATTGTAGGGGATTTATTGAAACCGTTAAATTCAGAATATGGTAAAGTAGCTCCTGGGTGGGGAACTACGCCTTTGATGGGTATTGCAATGGCTCTATTTGCGATATTCCTATCTATTATTTTGGAGATTTATAATTCTTCTATTTTATTGGATGGAATTTCAATGAATTAGATTCTATTAACTTAACTAGCTTTTCAAGAGAAAGTGAAGCATGTAGACCTCTAATTTTTAGCCCTTTACTATATTTGGCAGTTCGACCGTGAAATTTCTTTGTTTCTGTTTTTACGGAATATGAGTGTGTGACTTGTTAGAATGGATCCTATAGATAGTACAGAGAATAGGTCTGTCATCTTGCTAGAGATGGTTTTATTTCGTCGGATATTCTCATTCTCTGCTCGTCTCTGAAGCACGGAATATATAAAATATATTACAAAATTTTTATAACTATGATTCATACTTAATATTCAGACCTCGTGGCCGGATTTACACATTTTTTTTTTTCAAAGAGTTAGATTTAGAATTTATGTTATAAATTGACAGATTTTTATTCTTTCAAACGCCCGTTTATGCTTATTTTGATGCAAGCCCAAGGGTTTCTTTGGATTTTTAGTCATTATGTATATTCATTGAATAAATGATGATCCAACGGTTCTTACTCAAGGAATTTGCGGGCTTAATTTGCCAGGGTTTTATTGACTTGACTCATCGTGGTTCTAGTATGAATCTAAGGTTGTAAGTAATTCATAGGTCTTAACAAGAG